AATGATGAGCCTGATTAAAGGACTATCGTGATAGGATAAAACATGTAGTAAACTCTACCTTCATTACATCCAACAGAATTAAACTATCACCATCAAGCATCAAAAGCCAACGTGCACCATACACCAAGATGTAAAAAACAAAAATCAACGTAGAAAAGTAAGCTAAAGTAAGCTAATGGGTTCATACCCCATAAATAGAGTATACACTCTCTTCTCTAATGCCCAGTAACTCGACAAAAATCCTCCTACTAACTACCTTAGTAGGGGGTGTATTAGTATCTGTATCCTCAAATTCATGATTAGGAGCATGAATAGGCTTGGAGATCAATCTAATATCCTTTATCCCTTTGATGTCAAACATCAAAAATATGTACAATACAGAAGCCTCGCTAAAATATTTTATTGTACAGGTGTTAGCCTCGGCAACACTTCTATTTATAGTAGTAATAAAAACACTAATAGAGGATTTGTTCACATTTGATAGAAATCCATATGCATCCATAGTCATTTGTACCCCCCTCCTGCTCAAAAGTGGAGCCGCACCCTTCCACTGATGATTCCCAGGAGTAATAGAGGGATTAAGATGAGAAAACTGTGCACTATTAATAACAGTTCAAAAAGCCGCCCCATTGATATTAATATCATACCTGATTGAAATTAACACCTTCACATTAATAATTATCCTTACATCAACAATTGTTGGATCAATCGGAGGTTTAAATCAAACTTCAATACGTAAAATCCTAACTTATTCATCAATTAACCACACTGGTTGGATGTTAATCGCCCTGACCACAAGAGAAAATCTGTGAATAATATATTTCATGATTTACTCAACCCTAACACTAACAGTAGTATCAGCTATTAAATTATCGGGAGTATCATTCATCAATCAAACCATAATAACAAACAAAGAAACCACATTAATCAAGTTCATAATATTCACATCACTTCTATCCTTAGGTGGACTTCCGCCATTCCTCGGCTTCCTACCAAAATGAATTGTTATCCAATCAATAATTACAAACAGGTTGGCCCCCCTAGCTACAATCGTAGTAGTAACATCATTAATTACACTATACTACTACCTAAAGATTTCCTACTCAAGATTCATAATCTTAAACACAGAACCAAAATGAAATTTAAAATCACCAAAAAATAAACAAGCCAAAAACACCTGGACACTAATTCTATCCTCAATCTCCCTTACGGGAATAATGGCCTGCACAATCATCACTAACATTAACTAAAATAAGGCCTTAAGTTAAACATCAAACTAATAACCTTCAAAGCTATAAATAAAGGGGTTTCCTTTAGGCCTTGATAAGTCCTTTAACTCACCCCTACAGAATTGCATTCTATAATCACAAAATGAATACAAGGCCTATAAAATAGTGGAAGAGCAACACAAACGCTCCTAAATAGATTTACAGCCTATCGCCTAATTTTACCTCAGCCATCCCACTAATCTTCACCCGATGATTCTTCTCAACTAATCACAAAGACATTGGAACACTATACTTCGTATTCGGAGCCTGATCAGGAATGGTTGGAACATCACTAAGAATACTAATTCGAACAGAACTAGGGCAACCAGGATCGCTAATTGGAGATGATCAAATCTACAACGTCATTGTCACAGCTCACGCCTTTGTTATAATTTTCTTCATAGTTATACCAATCATAATTGGGGGATTCGGGAATTGACTAGTACCACTAATACTAGGAGCACCAGACATAGCATTCCCACGAATAAACAACATAAGCTTTTGACTACTACCCCCATCATTGACCCTTCTTCTTACTAGTAGAACAGTAGAAAGCGGTGTAGGAACAGGATGAACTGTTTACCCACCTCTTGCAAGAGGTATTGCACACGCTGGAGCCTCTGTAGACCTGGCCATCTTCTCCCTACACCTAGCAGGAGTATCATCCATCTTAGGGGCAGTAAACTTCATTACAACAACAATCAATATAAAGCCAAAGAGCATGAAACCTGAACGAATCCCCCTATTCGTATGATCAATTGCCCTCACAGCCCTTTTACTGCTCCTATCATTACCAGTTCTAGCAGGAGCAATCACAATACTATTAACAGACCGAAACTTAAATACATCATTCTTTGACCCAGCAGGAGGGGGGGATCCAATTCTATATCAACACTTATTTTGATTCTTCGGACACCCTGAAGTCTACATTCTCATCCTACCAGGATTTGGAATAGTATCACACATCATTTGTCACGAAAGAGGAAAGAAGGAAGCATTCGGAAACCTAGGAATAATTTTCGCCATAATAGCAATTGGATTATTAGGATTTGTAGTGTGAGCTCACCACATATTCACAGTAGGAATAGACGTTGACACACGAGCATACTTCACATCAGCAACAATAATTATTGCAGTCCCAACTGGAATTAAAATCTTTAGATGATTAGCCACAATATATGGAACCCGAATAACTTACAGTGCAGCTTGCCTATGAGCCCTAGGATTTGTGTTCTTATTCACAATAGGGGGGCTAACTGGAGTAGTGTTAGCAAACTCATCAATCGACATTGTACTACACGATACTTATTATGTAGTAGCACACTTCCATTACGTACTATCTATAGGAGCAGTGTTTGCAATCATAGGAGGATTTGTGCAATGATTCCCTTTATTTACCGGCCTAACTATAAACCCGAAATGATTGAAGGCTCAATTTGCCGTTATATTTGTAGGGGTAAACTTAACATTTTTCCCACAACACTTCCTAGGACTAGCCGGAATACCTCGACGATACTCAGACTACCCAGATGCTTACACTACATGAAATATCATCTCATCAATAGGATCAACTATTTCATTCGTAAGTGTAATGATATTCCTATTCATTATATGAGAAAGAATTTCATCGAACCGATTAATCCTATTCCCTACCCACACAAGAAACTCAGTGGAATGATTACAAAACTTCCCGCCCGCAGAACACAGATACTCAGAACTCCCAACTATCACAATAACTAACTAAGACTTATCTAACGTGGCAGATAAGTGCGGTGGATTTAAGCTCCACAAATAAAGTTTTAAACTTTCATTAGAACCAATGACAACATGATTAAACTTGACACTTCAAGACAGAGCATCACCAGTCATAGAACAATTAATTTACTTTCACGACCACGCACTAATAATTATATTAATAATTATTACAACAGTATTTTACACAATAATCAGAATCATCCTAAACAAACAAACCAGACGATTCATCCTAGAAGGACAAATAATCGAAACTGTTTGAACAATTGCACCCGCAATCATTTTAGTATTCATTGCAATTCCATCACTCCGACTCCTATACCTAATAGACGAAATCCACAACCCTGTGGTAACACTAAAAACAGTTGGACACCAATGATACTGAAGTTATGAATATTCAGACTTCACAAAACTTGAATTTGATTCATACATAACACAACAAGAAGATCAACAAATAAATACATTCCGACTACTAGATACAGACAACCGGGTAGTACTACCAATAAACTCACCAATCCGAATAATTGTAACAGCAGCAGATGTACTTCACTCCTGAGCAGTACCAAGACTTGGGGTAAAAACAGATGCTACACCAGGCCGACTTAACCAAACAAGCTTCTCAATCAATCGGCCAGGTCTCCTATATGGACAATGCTCAGAGATTTGCGGGGCAAACCACAGATTCATGCCAATCGTGATTGAGAGAGTATCAACTAACCAATTCATTAATTGAGTATCAAAGATAAGAGAATCATCAGATGACTGAAAGCAAGTAATGGTCTCTTAAACCAGATAATGGTATCCTAGCACATATCTCTGATGATAAAGGATTAGTTAACTTTATAACATCAGAATGTCAAACTGAAGTAATCAAAAAGATATCCTTTTATACCCCAAATAATACCCATAGAATGAACCTTACTATACATCACATTTTTAACAACATTCTTAATATTTAACATCATAAACTACTTCATCCAGTCATCTAACAAACAAACCAAAGTAAAGAAAAGTATTAATATTAACAAAATAAACTGAAAGTGATAAGAAATCTATTCTCAATCTTTGATCCAACAACAGAAATTAGCAGTCTTCCACTAAATTGAACAAGAACCACTATCGGTCTATTGCTAATTCCTACAAGAATTTGACTAATCCCATCCCGAAATAGCATAATAATAAGCCTACTAATAAATAAGCTTCATCAAGAAATAAAAAATATCCTAAGAAAAGGAAACGAAAACAGGGGAAATTCATTTATCCTAACATCATTGTTCCTAATAATCCTAATAAACAACTTCTTAGGGTTATTCCCATACATCTTCACCAGAACAGCCCATTTAACACTTACACTAACCCTAGCCCTACCTTTATGAATAAGATTTATATTATTTGGGTGAATCAAAAACACTAATCATATATTCGAACACCTAGTGCCCCAAGGTACACCAAGATTACTAATACCATTTATAGTAGTCATTGAAACCATTAGAAACCTAATTCGACCTGGAACGCTAGCAGTACGCCTAACTGCAAATATAATCGCAGGTCACCTATTATTAACTCTACTAGGAAATAATGGACCATCCATAAGACACACAATACTAACCATACTAATTATCGCACAAATCCTCCTACTAATTCTAGAAGCAGCAGTAGCCGTTATCCAATCATACGTATTTGCAATTCTAAGAACCCTATATTCTAGAGAAGTTAACTAATGTCGATACACGAAAACCACCCATTCCACATAGTAAATAAAAGACCCTGACCACTAACAGGAGCTATCGGAGCAATAGTAACCCTAATAGGACTAATCAAGTGATTCCACCAATACGACGACAGCCTACTAGGAATCGGAGCAATTATCACCGTATTAACTATAATCCAATGATGACGAGACGTAACCCGGGAAGGAACATATCAAGGCCTACACACAAAGGTAGTAACAACAGGCCTGCGATGAGGGATAATTCTATTTATTGTATCAGAAGTCTTATTCTTCGTATCATTCTTTTGAGCATTCTTTCACTCCAGCCTATCGCCAACAATTGAGCTAGGATCAACATGACCTCCAACGGGAATTCAACCATTCAACCCAATACAAGTACCCCTACTAAATACAGCAATTCTACTAGCCTCGGGAGTAACTGTAACATGAGCCCACCATGGCCTACTGGAAAATAACGCCACACAATCAACCCAAGGACTATTCTTCACCGTACTATTAGGGCTATACTTCACTGCACTACAAGCATATGAATACCTGGAAGCACCATTCACAATTGCAGACTCAGCATACGGATCAACATTTTTTGTAGCAACAGGATTCCACGGTCTACACGTAATTATCGGAACAACATTCTTAACTACATGTCTACTGCGGCATGTAACCCTACACTTCTCGTCAAACCACCACTTTGGATTCGAAGCAGCAGCTTGATACTGACACTTCGTAGACGTAGTTTGATTATTCCTATACATTTCAATTTACTGATGAGGAAGATAAAATAATATTTATCTAATACAAGGAAAGTATACTTGACTTCCAATCAAGAAATTTGTGAAAACAAGATAAATAATAACAATAATTGTAACAGCAGCAGTAGTAACCATCCTACTATCATCAGCAATCATACTACTAGCAACACTAATCTCAAAGAAAATCAACGATGACCGAGAAAAAAGATCCCCCTTCGAGTGTGGGTTCGATCCAAAAAATTCTGCACGCCTACCATTCTCATCACGATTCTTCCTAATTGCAGTAATTTTCATAATCTTCGATGTAGAAATTGCACTACTATTACCAATACCAATTATTATACAAACATCAAACATAAAATCGTGAATTATCATCAGATCAGTATTCCTAATAATCCTAATTATTGGACTCTACCACGAATGAAACCAAGGGTCCCTTGAATGAAGAAATTAGACGCGGGACTATAGTTAATAATAACATTTGAGTTGCATTCAAAAGGTACTAATTAAATAGTTAGCCTCACTTAAGATCTAAGTGTGAAGCAAAATTGCAATCAGTTTCGACCTGATCCTAGATAAATCTAATTTATCCCCACTTTTTAACTGAAACCAAAGAAGAGGTATATTATTGTTAATAATAAAATTGAATTAATATTCCAGTTAAGGAGGTGACAGAAAAAGTGAATGCTGCTAACTTATCACTATAGCGGTTAAAATCCGTTTACACTTCTTATTTATATAGTTTAGATATAAACATTACATTTTCACTGTAAAGACAAAGAGAACTTTTATAAATACACTTAAAGGAAATAAATACCTCATCAACATCTTCAGTGTTGCGCTCTAATTATAAGCTATTTAAGTAATAAATTAAAATAAATAATAAAATAACAATTCACATAACAAAAAACCCTAAAAACACCTTTAAACTATTATACTGAAACCACTGATTGACCCTGCCCAAATTAAAAAGAACTCAATATAAACCCTGACCGCCAAAATATTCCATCCAACCAGAATCAAAAACTTTGGTTGTCCTATACCCAATTTCTAAAGGACCAAAAGATACACCATAAGTAGAAAAAAATGGCATAAACCACATAGAGCCCACGTAAGAAGAAGCCCCATAAAAACCCAAAGTAAATAATTTATCACCAAAAGCAAATCCAGCCACTCTGTAACCAATTCAACCACCAACAAAAATAACAAACAAGGTAAGAAACTTTAAATAATAAGGCAAACAAATAACAGAAGGGGTAGGACAAATCAACCACATAAGAGAACCACCACCAAGTACAGTTATAATCAATAAGCCAATTATACCAAATACCATATTATAACTAGTCTCAACTATTGAATAAGAAGGGACAAAATTAAAATCACCGCACATAACAAAATAAAACAAACGAAAAGAATAACAAACTGTTAAACCTGTAGACAAAAATAATAAAAAGAAACCAAACACATTTACATATCTCATAGAAAACATTTCCAAAATATAATCCTTAGAATAAAAACCAGCCAAAAAAGGTATACCACAAAGAGCAAAGTTAGAAACCATTAAACTTGAAGAAGTAAAAGGCATGTAAACAGATAAACCACCCATAAAACGAATATCCTGAGAGTCCCCTATAGAATGAATAACACCCCCAGCACACATAAACAGTAAAGCCTTAAATAAAGCATGAGTTAATAAATGAAAAAAAGCCAGACCGGAAAGGCCAATAGAAATAGTTATAATTATTAAACCCAACTGTCTTAGGGTAGACAAAGCAATAATTTTTTTCAAGTCAAACTCAAAATTCGCCCCAAGACCCGCCATAAACATAGTCAAACCAGAAACTAATAACAAGAAAACATTCAACCAATATCTAAAAGAAGGACTAAACCGAATCAATAAATAAACACCAGCAGTGACCAAAGTAGAAGAGTGTACTAAAGCAGAAACAGGAGTAGGAGCAGCCATGGCCGCGGGCAACCAAGAAGAAAATGGAATTTGGGCACTCTTAGTTATAGCAGCCAAAACAACAAGAAAAGAGATCAATTCTATTTCAACAGAACCAGATATGAACTCCAAATAATAAATAAAGCTTCATCTACCGAAATTAATTATTCAAGCAATAACCATTAACAAAGCAACATCACCAATCCGATTAGATAGAACGGTTAACATCCCAGCACCATAAGACTTTGAATTCTGATAATAAATCACCAACAAATAAGAAACCAAGCCTAAGCCATCCCAACCCAATAAAATTCTAATTACATTAGGACTAATAATCAAAAATATTATAGAAACAACGAACATCAAGACCAAAAAAATAAAACGAACAAGACTTAAATCACCGAACATATAATCATCTCTATAAAGAATAACCAAAGAAGAAATAATAAAAACAAACCCCATAAACAATAAAGACATCCAATCAAATAAAAAAGTCATAATAACTGATCTACCATTTAACGTAATAATGTTCCAATCAATAAAATAAATCAAATCACTTATAACAAAATACATACCAAAGAAACAACAAAATAAGCCCACAAGAAATAAAAAAACAAATCTAACAAAACAAACAGACATAATAAATCTAAAATATACAATATATCATCGGCACCACAAACCAATATTTTATAATTAAACTATTTAGATAAAACCTTAAACTCAAAAAACAGCAATATCAACCCTCAAAATAACCAAATTCAATGGAAACCAATGTAAAAATAATAACAAAAACTCACGAGAATAACCCAAAGAGCAAGAATATAACCCAGAATAAATAACACCATGTTGGCTGTAAGAATACATATAAAGAGTATAAGCAGCACTAAAAAAAGATAAGAGAATTAAAACAAATATAAGACATCAAGACCAAGAAACCAATCTGCTCAACAAACCAATCTCACCAAGAAGGTTGAGAGATGGGGGGGCAGCCATGTTGCAAGCTCTCAACAAAAATCATCACATAGCCATTCTAGGTATCAAATTAATTAAACCCTTATTGACCAAAAGACTCCGTCTACCGAATCGCTCATAAGTAATATTAGAAAGACAAAAAAGACCGGAAGAACAAAGACCATGAGCCACTATCAAAGCAAATGATCTACAAACACCCCAATAACTTAAAGTCATAATACCACCAATAACCATTCTCATATGAGCTACAGAAGAGTAAGCAATCAACGACTTCAAATCAGTTTGCCGCATACAAAATAAACTAACAAAAAGACCCCCAACCAAACTTAAAGAAATTCATACAAACCCAAATTTAAACCCAAATTTAAACAACACGGGAAATACACGAAGAAGGCCGTAACCCCCTAACTTCAACAAAATACCAGCCAAAATTATAGAACCAGAAACAGGGGCCTCAACATGAGCCTTAGGGAGCCACAAATGAACTATAAATATAGGCATTTTAACCAAAAAGGCAAAAACCATACAAATATAAAATAAACTACCAACCAAAGAATCTCTCCCACACAACATAAACAAACACAGAGAACCCAAAGAACCATAAATAAATAATACACCAACCAGCAATGGAAGAGAGGCCAATAAGGTATAAAATAATAAATAAATACCAGCCTGAACCCGCTCAGGTTGATACCCCCAACCCAGAATTAAAAACAAAGTAGGAATTAAGCTACTTTCAAAAAAAATATAAAAGGAAAGAAGACCAACTCTTCTAAAAGTACAATACAACATAATAGTCAGTATTAAAACAACAAAAAGAAAGAAACCAGGAAAATAACCCAAACGGAAAATAGACTCACTAGCTAAAACCATAAGAACACAAATTCACAGACTAAGAAAAATAAGACCGTAAGAAATCAAATCACAACCAAATATATAACTCAACCCACTTCAACAAAAAAAATAAGGAAAAGAAAATATATAAATAAAAGAAATAAAGAACAACAAGGAACTAATCAACCACCAAAACTCAGAAAACATGCACAGAGGGGTCAAAAAAATCAAGAAACAAAGAATCCTTAACATTGAAGAACACTATAAGATTGAAAATAATCATTACCATGACTACGAATTATAGAAACCAAGATTGACAAACCCAACGACCCCTCACAAACAGAAAAAACCAAAAAATAAACAACAAAAAATAATCTATAATTAAAACTACACAAATATAAATAAATAGAAAAGTAAAGAACCAAAACAATAAATTCTAATCTAAGCAAAGTAATAAGTAAATGCTTACGACTAGAGGAAAAGGCCCAAATACCACAAAAATAAACAATAAATAAATATAACCACATTGGCATTAAGTTTTAATAATTTAATAAAAATATTGGTCTTGTAAATCAAAAATAAGGAACAACCTTTTAAAACTTCAGAGGAAAGGCTTTAAAGCACCATTTCATTAATCCCCAAAACTAACATTTTAAATAAAATACCCCCTGTGATATAATAAAACTACTTATATCCCTAAGAACCTTAACAGGTCTAATATTCACACAAATAAAACACCCCATAGCAATTGGATTAATACTCTTAATCCAAACAACAATAGTATGCATAATCAGCGGGACAATATACAGAAGATTTTGGTTTTCCTACATCTTATTTATAATTATGATCGGAGGAATACTAGTACTGTTTATATACATAACCAGACTGGCATCAAACGAAATATTCTCACCATCAAATAAAATATTAATAATTATACTAGCAACAATACCTTTATTAATATATATTATACCAAGACCAACAAATAATAAAGAAATACATATACATGAAACTATAATAGAAAGCGAAATCACAACCACAACAACCGTTATATACAATCAAATAATAGGAACCATAACAACACTACTAGTAATATATATATTGATAACGCTAATTGTAGTAGTAAACATCATCAACGTATCAAAGGGACCCCTACGACACACAAATTAATGAATAAACCCACACGAAGCAAACACCCCTTATTTAAAATTGCAAATGACGCACTAGTAGACCTACCAACACCATCAACAATTAGAGGATGATGAAACTTTGGATCACTATTAGGACTATGCCTAGTGGCACAAATCATCACCGGACTATTCCTAGCTATACACTACTGCCCAAACATTGATACCGCATTCGACAGAGTAAGACATATTTGCCGAGACGTAAACTATGGATGACTACTACGAACAATCCACGCAAACGGGGGATCAATATTTTTCATTTGCATCTACCTACACACTGGACGAAACATATACTATGGATCATACAACTTTATACATACGTGGTCCGTAGGGGTAGTAATTCTATTTCTAACTATAGCAACAGCATTTATAGGATATGTACTACCGTGAGGACAAATATCATTCTGAGGAGCAACCGTAATTACGAACCTCCTATCAGCTATTCCATACGTAGGAAAGGAAGTTGTACAATGGGTATGGGGAGGTTTCGCAGTAGACAATGCCACCCTTACACGATTCTTCGCACTACACTTCCTAATACCATTCGTAATTGCAGCAATAGTACTAATCCACTTACTATTTCTACACCAAACAGGATCTAATAACCCGCTAGGATTAAACAAAAACACAGACAAAATCCCATTCCACCCATACTTCACAGTAAAAGACATCCTAGGTTTCGCAGCAACTCTTATAGTATTAACAATATTAACTCTAAAAGAACCATATATATTAAGAGACCCGGACAACTTCACCCCCGCAAACCCCTTAGTTACACCAGTTCATATTCAACCAGAATGATATTTTCTATTCGCATACGCAATTCTACGATCAATTCCCAACAAACTAGGAGGAGTAATCGCCCTTGTAATATCTATTGCAATCCTATTCATTCTACCAACAAATAAGTCAAAGTTCCGAGGAATACAATTCTACCCAATCAATCAGGTATTATTCTGAACAATAACAAATACTGTAATTCTACTAACTTGAATTGGAGCACGGCCAGTAGAAGACCCTTACGTCCTAACGGGACAAATCTTAACAACAGTATACTTCATATACTACGTAATAAGTCCAATAACAACAAAAATTTGAGACAAAATAACAGATTAAAGTTAAAAAGCTAAAGAATAAAGCCCAATGTCTTGAAAACATTGTGAAAGAAGTTTAAATCTTCTATTAACTTATTGTACCTAAATTAATACACTACAATAAAGAAAAAATAAAACATTTAATACCAACAAAAAACAAAAGATAATTTAATGAAAGAGGCAAAAATCTCTTCCAAGCCAGATACATCAACTTATCATAACGAAAACGAGGTAAAGTACCCCGAACCCAAACAAATAAAAAGGAAACAAAAGCAAGTTTAACATAAAAAAGAAAAGAATAAAGATCTCTACCCAAAAAAATAATACAAAACAACAAACTCATAAAAAGAATGCTGGCATACTCAGCCAAAAAAATCAAAGCAAACCCACCACCACCATATTCAACATTAAATCCAGAAACAAGCTCAGATTCACCCTCAGCAAAGTCAAATGGAGTACGATTAGTCTCAGCTAAACAGGAAATAAATCAAACAAATGATAATGGAAGAGAAAAGAAAATTAACCACAAATAAACCTGAAAAAAATAAAAAGAAATCAAATTATATCTACAAACCAAAACCACAAAAGAGAGCAAAATAAAAGCCAGTCTAACCTCATAAGAAATAGTTTGAGCCAAAGCACGAAGACCGCCTAACAATGAATAGCTAGAATTAGAAGACCACCCAGCAATCATAACAGTATAAACACCAAGACTAGTACAAGCTAAAAAAAATAATAAGCCCAACTCAAAAGAAACAAAACCACTTAAATAAGGAATTAATAATCAAACCAACAAGGAAAGAAAAAAACCAAAAATAGGAGAAAAATAATAAACTAAATAATTAGACACCAAAGGAAAATATTGCTCCCTAGTAAATAACTTAATAGCATCTCTAAATGGCTGAAGAATACCAACAAAACCAACCTTATTTGGACCCTTACGAATATGAATATAACCCAAAACCTTACGCTCCAACAAAGTAAGAAATGCAACCCCAACTATAACAAAAATTATCAACAACAAAAAAACAACAACAAGAAAAAAAAAATCCATCACATACTACTTGTAAAATAAAAACTTTACATTAATAGATTCTAAATCCAATGCACTTATCTGCCAAAATAGTAACCACTTTAATAATAATCAAATAAAATAAAATTATTCCAAATATCCGGTCCTCTCGTACTAAGATATAAAACATCATTATAGATAGAAACCAACCTGGCTCACGCCGGTCTGAACTCAGATCATGTAAGGTTTTAAAGGTCGAACAGACCTAATTAACAATTCAGCTCCTGCACCGAAAATTCACCTTAATCCAACATCGAGGTCGCAAACCCCCCTGCCAATAAGAACTCTCAAGGAGGATAACGCTGTTATCCCTAAGGTAATTTAATCTTATAATCAAAATAAATGGATCAAAACAAATATATATAAATATAACTTCTAAACCAAAGAGGAGTTAAAAAAATTCCTCCCATCACCCCAACAAAACATTTATACCAACTTAAAAACAAAACAAACAAAATAAAATACAGTAAGAAAAATGTTAAACTCTATAGGGTCTTCTCGTCCCATAAAAGCATTTAAGAATTTTAACTCAAAAACCAAATTCAATAAACAATACAATTAAGACAGCTAATGTCTCGTCAAGCCATTCATACCAGATCACAATTAAAGAACTAATGATTATGCTACCTTTGCACGGTCAAAATACCGCGGCCCTTCAACTCACAAAGTCAGTGGGCAGGCCATACTTCAAAAACTGACAAGAAAAGATGTTTTTGTTAAACAGGCGGACACAATATTTGCCGAATTCCTAAAAAATAATTAACATCCATAAAACCTAACACAAAAATAACAACAAATGAGATTTACTAATTCCACAATAATTACTAAACAAACCAAAGTAAAGAAAATATTTCAATAAATAAATTAAATTAAAATAAATAAATACAAGAACAAGTAAAATTTTAACATAATCAAATCGAAAATCACTATAAAATCCACAAAACTAAACCTTTAAATAAAATAATTATAATAATAAAATAAGGAGCTAATCCCCCTTAATCTTAGCACCAAATAAAAATAAATAGAAAAATAACAGAAATTAAATTTGGCACATGAATTAAATTCATTTCTTGAAAAACCAGAAACCATTAAAGACGAATAACATTTCATTACCAACAACCTATTATTAATACTAGTGAAACAGTAACTAACATAAATCATTAACTCCTTTAAAATCGGGAAATAAAAATAAATAATAAAATTCAATGAACCCTGATACACAAGGTACGACAAACAAAATCAGCTTCCTCATAAACACTCAACAATGCTAACAACCCCTCACGGCACAAATAACCTATCGTCTAAAAAATTAAATCAAAATAATACAACAACCAGTAATGATCTTTCAATAAAACAACAAAAATAACAAATAAATAAAACAAGATAATCAACAAAATCAGACCATACCGAATCGCACGGTACAATAATTCAGCGTAAATGAAAACTCAACTAACAGAAATGATCTGAATAAATCAATCCAGCCGCACCTTCCGGTACAACCACTTTGTTACGACTTATCTCATTAACAACTTTGAACGAGAGCGACGGGCGATGTGTACATATCCCAGAACCATTATCATGAAAACAATCTATAAATCATTACAACCAAATCCAATTTCATGCCAATATTAAAATCAACAATCCAAAAACAAATAATAATGTAATCCATCATTCACTTAGAAACAAGCTGCACCTTGACCTGAAATAAATCAAAATATAGAAACAAGAAAATTACTCAAACTCTAAAAAGATAATCAATAAACGGCGGTATACAAACCAATAAGCAATCCAAGTAAGGTCCAACGTGGACTATCGATAACGAGACAGATTCCTCTGGACGGAATGAGATACCGCCAAATTCTTTAAGTTTCAAGAACATAACTAATACTACTCAGGCAAACAAACATTTAACATTCTAAAATAATAGGGTATCTAATCCTAGTTTATAAAAAGAATTTCATAGCCTCCAAATAAATAAGAGATAAAAACAAAAATAAAAATTTCACCTAATCAACCGACCAAAACAATATCATAATAAAATAAAATATAACTACCAACACCGAACACATTCAAATGCTTCCAAGGTATAACCGCGGCTGCTGGCACAAAATTTAACCGAAACTAAAATATATTGCTAGATACAAGGATACTTGATCAACCAATAACAACTAATGAGAATAAACAGTTAGACCCCCAACGACCCATCTAGAATCATAGAAAATCATGCAAAAACTTACATATAGAACAAACAAAAACTGAATGGAAAAGCAAGAATAAAACTTCTTCTTGACA